TGGTTTGAAGGCCTTCTCATAAAATAATTAATTAATAAAAATATACTATTAATAGATGCAAAATACACTAAAATAAAATTACCAACGGTAAAAATAAATAATTACATCCTAAGTTTAAAATAAAAATTATAATTTATATCTTTATAAACAATTTAGCCCTAATCATAAAAAATTTGTAAATGAAAAGTTAATAAATAATATAAAATAAAATTACCAACGGTAAAATATAAAATTACACTCCACGTTTAAAAATGCAAACTATAATTTATATCTTTTACAAGTAATCTAATCCTTATCATAAAAATTATTGTAAATAAAAAAAATTCATAAATAATATAAAATAAAATTACCAACAGTAAAACATAAAATTACACTCCACGTTTAAAAATGCAAACTATAATTTACATCTTTTTCAAGTAATCTAATCCTTATCATAAAAATTGTTGCAAATAAAAAATTCATAAATAATATTAACCCCATAAATTTTATAGTAAAATAAATAATTACTATAAAATTAATTTAAAATTATAAACATTTAAAAATATTAATTTTTATTATTAATCATAACCAACTTAGAACTAAACAAATATAAAAGTAATTATTAAAACCATAAATTAAATTAATGTTATAATATGTCATATTAATATACCAAAACTATTAACAATAAAAATAACTTAACATTTAAAAACAAGATATATTCATCTCCACCTATTAACCTTGCACAAAATCAAATGTGTATATAAAAATTACATATATAAAATACAATTCAAGTATTAAATATATTCAAGTTTAATTTATATATCACAAGATATATAAATTAAACCCTATATTATAGATTAATGCAAAACACAAATAAAATAAAATTACCAACGGTAAGAATAAATAATTACTATAAACATTAAGATAACTAACTTAGTAAAAACACTTAAATAAAATTTAAAAACATAAAGTCCATTTATAATAATTTTAATCTAGTCCAAAATCAAATAAGCATATAAAAATTTTATACATAAAATATAATTATACATAAAATATATTCAAGTTTAATTTATATATCACAAGATATATAAATTAAACCCTATATTATAGATTAATGCAAAACACAAATAAAATAAAATTACCAACGGTAAGAATAAATAATTACTATAAACATTAAGATAACTAACTTAGTAAAAACACTTAAATAAAATTTAAAAACATAAAGTCCATTTATAATAATTTTAATCTAGTCCAAAATCAAATAAGCATATAAAAATTTTATACATAAAATATAATTATACATAAAATATATTCAAGTTTAATTTATATATCACAAGATATATAAATTAAACCCCATATTATAGATTAATGCAAAACACAAATAAAATAAAATTACCAACGGTAAGAATAAATAATTACCATAAACATTAAGATAACTAACTTAGTAAAAACACTTAAATAAAATAAATCAAAGTTAATTAATAAAAAATTACTATTAATCAATAGTTATACCAATTTTACAAACAAATTAAACATTACATACCCCCTCCCATTTAACTTAAATTTAATACTTTACATTTACCCTATCAAGGCAACCCTTAATTAAAACTCATGATATAATAAAAACACCTAAATTGTAAAATACATAACCCCATCTAAGGATGGTAAAGATGGGATCAATAAAGTGCCTGATGAAAAGGGCTACCTTGATAGGGTAGATTATGCAGATTTTGCCTTTATTTTTTATATATTTTAGAATTAAACTAAAACTTAAGAAATCAAAATTCTTCGTGCACCTTACACCAATATATAAAAAGATAAGCTAATAAAGCTATCAGGTTCATACCCTGCTTATAGAAGTAAAATCTTCTTCTTTTTAAATGATTCTAAATTTAAACAAAATATTATTCTTAATTATCTTAGTTATTAGTACATTAATTACACTAAGAGCCAACAACTGACTAAGTATATGAATGGGACTAGAAATAAATTTGATATCTTTTATTCCTTTAATTTCTAAAAAAAAAAATAAAAAATCTTCACAGGCAATAATAATATACTTTTTAACACAAAGAATTGGGAGTATTACCCTCCTATTTTCAATTCTCATAAATTCAATTATATTTATATACCCCAGATTATCTAATGACCCAATTATTATAATGACTATAGCAAGTATTATAATTAAAGTTGGAGCAGCCCCCTTCCATTTATGATTACCAGAAATAATAACAAAATTAAACTGACCAGAGTGCATATTATTAATAACATGACAAAAAGTTGCCCCTTTGACTGTTTTAAGAAATATGGCATTAAATAATTGATTCTTGTATATTTCAGTTTTTGCATCAACTATAGTTGGAGGATTAGCAGGCCTAAATCAAACCTCACTACGTAAACTTTTAGCCTATTCATCTATTAGTCACCTAGGGTGAATAATAATATTTATAACTGTAAGAACTTCTTGGTATAAATACCTAATCATTTACTCCTTGTTAATTATTATAATTTGCACATTAATAAAAAAAAATGTATTCTTTATTAATCAATTAATGGTCTCTTCGGTATCATTAACAGAAAAAATAACTTACACAATCTTAATCCTTAGACTAGGAGGATTACCTCCTTTATTAGGATTTTTACCCAAATGAATAGTTATACAAAGATTAATTAATTCAAATCTGTACTTTTTAATAATTATTATAATATTACTTTCTTTATTAACATTATTTTATTACCTTCGAATAATAACCTCCCTCATTTTAGCTTATTCTATAACAAGCAAGTGAATAACCTATAATTTATCTAATAAATATTTATTATTTATGACCTTATCAATTAACTTTATATTACCAATTTTTATTAATATTAAAATTTTTTAAAGCTTTAAGTTAAATTAAACTATTAACCTTCAAAGTTAAATATATATAGATATTTGTATAAGCTTTAGTAAAATTACACCTTTAGACTTGCAATCTAATATCCTTAACTAGACTACAAAACCTGATAAGGGGTTATCACCCTATATAAATTTACAATTTATAGCCTTAATTCTCAGCCACCTTATCTTCTTGAATAAATGATTGTTTTCTACTAATCATAAAGACATTGGCACCCTTTATTTCATTTTTGGGATATGGTCTGGAATAGTGGGGTCTTCAATAAGATGAATTATTCGGATTGAATTAGGTCAACCTGGTTCATTTATTGGGGATGACCAAATCTATAATGTAATTGTAACAGCTCATGCTTTCATTATAATTTTCTTCATGGTAATACCCATTATAATTGGAGGTTTTGGGAACTGACTAGTCCCTTTAATAATTGGTGCTCCAGATATAGCTTTTCCACGAATAAATAATATAAGATTCTGACTGCTACCTCCCTCATTAACATTACTATTAACAAGCAGAATAGTAGAAAGAGGGGCAGGAACTGGATGAACTGTCTACCCTCCATTGTCTAGTAATCTATCCCACAGAGGAGCATCTGTTGATTTAGCAATTTTTTCATTACACTTAGCAGGTATCTCCTCAATTTTAGGAGCTGTAAATTTTATCTCAACGATTATTAACATACGGCCAATAGGGATAATTATAGAACGAACCCCTTTATTTGTATGATCTGTGGGAATTACTGCCCTTCTACTTTTGCTCTCTCTTCCAGTATTAGCTGGAGCAATTACTATACTATTAACAGACCGGAATTTTAATACATCTTTCTTTGATCCTACCGGGGGAGGGGACCCAATTCTATACCAGCATTTATTTTGATTTTTTGGACACCCTGAAGTCTACATTTTAATTCTACCAGGATTCGGCCTAATTTCTCATATTATTAGACAAGAAAGAGGAAAAATTGAAGCATTTGGAACCCTCGGTATAATTTATGCAATATTAGCAATTGGTCTATTAGGATTTATCGTTTGAGCTCATCATATATTCACAGTTGGCATAGATGTAGATACTCGAGCCTATTTTACATCTGCTACTATAATTATTGCTGTTCCAACAGGAATTAAAATTTTCAGATGATTAGCCACATTACATGGGGTCAATATAAAGTATTCGCCCACAACTCTTTGAGCTTTAGGGTTTGTGTTTTTATTTACCATTGGAGGTTTAACAGGGGTTATTTTAGCTAATTCATCAATTGATGTTATTCTTCATGATACTTATTATGTAGTTGCCCACTTTCATTATGTGTTATCAATAGGGGCAGTATTTGCAATTATAGGAAGATTTATTCAATGATTCCCTTTATTTACAGGGTTAACTCTAAAAAATAAATGACTTAAAATTCAATTCCTTACTATATTTGTAGGAGTAAATTTAACTTTCTTTCCACAACACTTTTTAGGGTTAAGTGGTATACCCCGACGTTATTCAGATTACCCAGACTGCTACATAACATGAAATGTAATTTCATCTATTGGATCAACAATATCAATAATCAGAATCACAATATTTATTATAATTATCTGAGAAAGAATTATCTCTAAACGAGTTATTATTTTCAGTAGTAATTTAACATCAAGAATTGAGTGGCTACAACATTCGCCCCCAGCTGAACACTCATATAATGAATTACCTATTTTAACTACATTCTAATATGGCAGAATAGTGCAATGAACTTAAGCTTCATATATAAAGATTTTTCTTTTATTAGAAATTGCAACATGAGAAAACTTAAATATACAAGATGCAGTCTCCCCATTAATAGAACAATTAATTTTCTTCCATGATCACACCTTAATAATTTTGTTAATAATCACAATGTTAGTTGCCTATATTATAATCAACCTTACAAATAATAAATTTATTAACCGAACTCTTCTAGAAGGACAAACGATCGAATTTATTTGAACAATAATACCTGCAATTACATTAATTTTCATTGCTCTACCATCCTTACATTTACTATACTTAATTGATGAAGTAAATAAACCAGCCCTAACCCTCAAAAGTGTCGGACATCAATGATACTGAAGCTATGAATATTCAGATTTCCATAATGTAGAATTTGATTCATATATAAAACCTACTAATGAGCTAAAAAATAATGAATTTCGACTACTTGATGTAGATAACCGAATTGTATTACCAATAAATTCTCAAATTCGAATTCTAGTAACAGCAGCTGATGTATTACATTCCTGAACTGTGCCCGCTCTAGGAATTAAAATTGATGCAACACCAGGTCGATTAAACCAAGGTAATTTTAGTATTAACCGACCAGGCTTAATGTATGGGCAATGTTCAGAAATCTGTGGGGCTAATCATAGATTCATACCTATTGTAGTCGAAAGTGTCCCTATTAATAACTTTATCAAATGACTAAATCTTAATTCATTAAGTGGCTGAAAATCAAGCATTGGTCTCTTAAACCAATCTATGGTATAGTAATGGATACCCTTAATGGAAGAAATTAGTTTATTCAAAACGTTAATTTGTCAAATTAAAAATATTAGTAATATTTCTTAATCCCTCAAATAGCGCCTTTATGATGAGAAATTCTATTTATTATATTTATTATAAGTTTCTTATTTATGAATACTATTATTTACTTCAACAAAACCCCAAATAAGAAAAACACAGAAAATGAAAGAATTAATACCAATAATTTAAAGTGAAAATGATAACTAACCTATTCTCCACTTTCGACCCCGCCTCTTCAATAAATATTTCTATAAATTGAATTAGAACTATTATCTGCTTCATACTCATTCCTTTGTCATTCTGAATTATACCTAATCGGTCTATTATCATATTAAATATAATTAACAGAAAATTAAATAATGAATTCAAAATACTAATAGGCCCAAACAGAAAAGGAATAACATTAAATATAATTTCCTTATTCATATTTATTTTAATTAATAATTTAATAGGTCTATTACCCTATATTTTTACTAGATCCAGACATTTAACATTTACATTAACCATGGCATTACCTCTATGATTATCTTTAATAATTTATGGATGGATTAATCACACAAATTATATATTTACACATCTAATTCCAGTAGGTACTCCTACTGTCCTTATACCATTTATAGTAATAATTGAAACTATCAGAAATCTTATTCGACCTGGGGCCTTGGCTGTACGATTGACAGCAAATATGATCGCTGGACATTTATTAATAAGTTTGTTAGGTAATAATTCAATCAATACTAATGAAATTATTATTATATTAATTATGTTTATACAAATTATTCTTATAATGTTTGAATCAGCAGTTTCTTTTATTCAAGCATATGTATTTTCAGTTTTAAGAACCCTTTACACTAGAGAAATTATATAAATAAATGAAAATCCATAGTAATCACCCTTATCATCTTGTAAATTACAGACCATGGCCACTAACTGGTTCAATTGGAGCAATGACAGTTACCTCCGGTATAGTTCTTTGATTCCACAAAAATGAATTATATTTATTTCAATTAGGTACATTTATTTTGTTATTAACTATGTATCAATGATGACGAGATATTGTACGAGAAAGATCTTTTCAAGGAAAGCATACCCTCAAAGTCACTGAAGGTTTAAAATTAGGGATAATTTTATTTATTGTATCTGAGGTATTATTCTTTATTTCATTATTTTGAAGATTCTTCCATAGAAGTTTAGCACCAACAATTGAATTAGGAATAATTTGACCTCCTAAAGGAATCAAAACTTTTGATCCTTTAGGGATCCCTTTACTTAATACAACAATCTTATTGTGTTCAGGCATTACCATTACATGAGCACATCACAGATTAATAAATAATTTATACTATCAAACTTCAAAAGCTCTAAGACTTACTATTATTTTAGGAGTTTATTTTACTATAATACAAGCCTACGAATATTTAGAAGCAAGATTTTGTATTAGAGACTCAATTTATGGATCTAGATTCTTTATAGCAACAGGATTTCATGGTATTCATGTAATTATTGGTACAATATTTTTAACCATTTGTCTAATACGACATTTTATACACCATTTTTCTAAAAATCACCATTTTGGATTTGAGGCAGCCACCTGATACTGACATTTTGTAGACGTAGTATGACTTTTCCTCTATATTTCTATTTACTGATGAGGTAGATACTTTTTTAGTATAAATAATATATTTGACTTCCAATCAAAAGATCTTAATTCAAGAAAAAGTAATTATTAAAGTAATATTTTCAATTTTACTAGCAATAATTGTTTCATTAAGTTTAATAATTATTTGCACAACAATCTCTAAAATAATAATTATGGATCGAGAAAAAATAACTCCATTTGAATGTGGGTTTGATCCCAAATCATCTGCACGTTCACCTTTTTCATTACAATTTTTCTTAATTGCTATTTTATTCTTAATTTTTGACATTGAAATCGCAATCATTTTACCAATAATTATTACTATAAAAGTCAGAAACATAATATCTTGAGCCCTAACTATTATTTTATTCATCATAACCCTAACTATTGGACTATATTATGAATGAAAAAATAATATACTAGAATGAACATTTTGGGGTTGTAGTTAAAAATAACATTTAATTTGCAATTAAAAAGAACTAAATCTAGTCTTCCTCATATGTAAGTAATGAAGTAAAAATTACATTTAGTTTCGACCTAATCTTAGAGAGTATCTCCTTGCTTATTAATTGAAGCCAAAATAGAGGCCCTTCATTGTTAATGAAATCATTGATTATTAAATCCAATTAAAAGAGAATGAAGAAATCTAAAAGAAGCTGCTAACTATCTTTTAAAGCGGTTAAAATCCGTTTTTCTCTTATTTATATAGTTTAAATTAAAACATTTCATTTTCAATGAAATAATAAGAACACCTTTATAAATATATTTGGAAAGAAGATCCCCTATCGTAATAGCTTCAATATTAAGCTTTAAAATTTAAGCTACCCAAATTTAAATCATAATAAACAATAAAATCATTAAAATAAATACAGAAAAAAAAATTTTCAAATTATTATTTTGATAGTAAAAATTTAATTTTCTCAAAATCAAAAAGAAGTATCTTATAGTATTAGATATAATGTATTCTCCTCACCCTATATCCAAAAAATCTACATATATGTCACTCAAGAATAACCCCTTAGAATAAATCATGTAAGTTCTAAACTTAGGTATGAATCACATACCCCCCAAAAAAGAAATAACTATATTATTCTTTAAACCAAAAAGATTTTCAGCTAATGAAATAAAAGATGTTTCATAACCAATTCAGCCACCCAATAACACAAATAAAAAAGGCATAAATTTACATTCCAAAGGTATAACTAAAAAATTAGGAAAAGGAAATAAAAGCCAAGAAAGTATTCTGCCACCAAAAACACTTATAAAAAATAAAAGAATTATTGAATATATTATAGATAAACTTTCATAATAAGAACAACAAGATAATAATCCTTTATAGTGTCTTATACAGTAATATACTAATCGCACTCTATAAGAAACAGTTAAACCCACAGAAATAAAAAATAAAATATAAATAAATAAATTGAAATAACTTATAGTTATAATCTCTAAAGATAAATCCTTTCTATAAAACCCAGATAAAAAAGGTAAACCACACAAAGATAAATTAGCCACTCCAAAACAAATTCTAGTATAAGGTAAGCAATTTACTAAACCTCCCATATACCGAATATCTTGAGAATTATTTATACAATGAATAATTAAACCTGCACACAAAAACAATAATGCTTTAAAAAAAGCATGTGCCAAAAGATGGAAAAAAGAAATAATAGGAAAACCTATAAATAAAATTCTTATTATAAGCCCTAATTGACTAAGAGTAGATAAAGCAATAATTTTTTTAAGATCATACTCAAAATTAGCCCCTAGTCCAGATATAAATATTGTTAATATACTTATCAATAAAAAAAAAGACAAATCAAACTGGATCATTAAATTTCTAAAACGAATTAAAAGATAGACACCTGCAGTAACTAGTGTAGAAGAATGAACTAAAGCAGACACAGGAGTAGGTGCAGCTATAGCACTAGGTAGTCAAGAAGAAAATGGAATCTGGGCTCTCTTAGTAAAAGCTGCCAAAATAATTAATAAACAAAAAATGTATCTTCAATTAAAAAAATAAAAATTATAATATAAATAATGTCAACCTCCAGTATTAAATAATCATGCAATACCTAACAAAATAGATACATCTCCAACACGGTTAGTTAAAATTGTTAACATACCAGCACTATAAGATTTACAATTTTGAAAATAGATAACTAAACAATAAGAAACTAATCCTAACCCATCCCAACCCAATAAAATTCTAACTAAATTAGGGCTAATAATCATAAACAATATCGAAATAATAAATAATAATACAAGTATTAAAAATCGAACTTTGTTAGTATCCGCAATTATATAATCTTCTCTATATAAAATAACTATAGAAGAAATAAATATTACTCTACCTATAAATAATAATGATATCCAATCAAACAATAAAGTTATAGTAACAGCACAAGAATTGATTCTCAAAATTTCTCAATCTGCAAAAAGAGAATAATCTATAGACAAAAAATAAAACCCTAAAATAAAAAAAAATAAACCAAAAATAAGAATTAAAAAAAATCAGTATTTATAAACTCTTATTGTATTCATTAATCCAGAGTAAACACACCTATAATACCACAAATTATTATTCTATAAATAAACTATCTGAATATAATTAAATTCAAAAAGTAAAAATGTCAATTTTAAAGAACAAAAAATTTAAAGGTAGTCAATGTATGAATAATAAAATATATTCACGTAAGACTCCTCCAGACTCGTAAATTAAACCTCTATATAACTCCCCATGTTGAGTAATAGAATAAAGGTAGATTCTATAACAACAACTTAAAAAAGAAGACAAAGCTAAAAATAAACTAGTTAATGAATTTCATCTTAAAACCCCGTTAATTAATAAAACTTCTCCAATCAAATTAAAAGAGGGAGGTCTAGCCATATTATTAACAGAAAACAAAAACCAAAATATAGACATAAAAGGCATATAAACAATAAGCCCTTTATTAATTAATAAACTACGGCTATGACTACGTTCATAGATAATATTGGCCAAAACAAATAATCCAGAAGAACATAAACCATGGCCAATTATTAAAACTAAGGAACCCAATAAACCATAATAACAACAAGTTATGATCCCACTAAGAACCAGCCCTATATGAGCTACAGAAGAATAAGCAATTATACATTTAATATCTACTTGACTTAAACATAATAAACCTACAATTAATGAACCAAATAAACTAATAATAATCCAAATATAATTATAAAAGAAATAATTTATAAAAAATAAAACCCGATATAAACCGTACCCTCCCAATTTAAGAAGAACTCCTGCTAAAATTATTCTACCAGAAACAGGAGCCTCAACATGAGCCTTAGGCAATCAAAAATGAACAAAAGCTATAGGCATTTTAATTAAAAAGGCCAAAATTAAAGAAAAATACAAGTAATTATTTATATTTAAAGAAATTAAAAAGTAATCCAGAGTATAATAACTACCAAAAATATAAAAAATACTAACTAAAAGAGGGAAAGAAGCAAATAAAGTATAAAATAACAAATAGATTCCAGCCAAAAACCGCTCTGATTGGTATCCCCACCCAAAAATCAAAAAAAGTGTAGGAATTATTCTAGATTCAAAATATAAATAAAACATAAATAAGTTAGAAGAACAAAATGTCAAAATTAAAAACAAAAGTAAAACTAAAATAATCAATATAAACTCCCTCTCATAAATAAAATTAAATTTAATTTTACTTCTAGCAATTATTATTATTATAATAATTCAAACTCTTAAAAAAACTAAACAATAAGATACTAAATCTATCCCAAACCCAAAACTTATACTAGAAAAATAAGAAAGAACTGGAAATGTTATTATATAAAAAGTTAATAAAATTAAAGACACAACTAAGATTCATCACTTTTCTAGTAAAAGAATCAAAAACAACACGAAGAATAGTAACTTTATCATGACAAAATAGATAATCTAGACAATAGATCATTACCATGTCTGCGAATTATATTAACTAATACCCCTAAGCCTAATGCCCCTTCACAAACAGTAAAAGTCAAAAATACTAAAATGATGTACATTTCAAACCCAATTCTTAATAGGTAAAAAAATAAAAGTAAAAATAATACTAAGATTAAATACTCCAATCTAAATAAAGTTATAAGTAGATGCTTACGAGTAAAAGAAAACCCAACTACCCCTACAAAAAATATAAAATTAATTCTTAGATTAATTAAATTGATAAGTTTTAGTAATTTAAATAAAATAATGGTTTTGTAAATCATAAATAGGAAATCTACCTCTAAAACTTCAGTAAAAAGAAATTCTTAACTTTAATCCCCAAAATTAATATTTTTATTAAACTACTTACTGATATCAAAACATTAATCTTTTCAATACTAGTTATAGCATTTGTATTCCCATGATTAAGCCACCCCATCAGTATAGGAATTATAATTATCCTACAAACAATTATTACATCAGTAGTTATTGGTCTATCTATAGGATCTTTCTGATTTTCATATATCGTTATAATTACTGTATTAAGAGGAATCCTGGTATTATTTATTTATATAGCAAGAACAGCGTCAAATGAAAAATTTCATTCCTCAATTAAATTATTAATATTTTTAACTGTATTAATTGCAGTAACAATATATATTTCATATAAATATAATAAAATTATTAATCTAACTTCAATCTTCTCAACAGAAATTTTATCCTTAAATAATCTATTTAACTGTAAATTTAAATTAATCACCCTAATCATAGTATTATATTTATTTTTTGTTATAATTACAATTTCCTCAATTGTAAATATTTCAGAAGGTCCTTTAAAAATCTACAAAAAGTAATGAATAAACCATTACGTAAAACCCATCCATTAATCAAAATTATTAACAGATCCTTAGTTGATTTACCCTCACCCTCAAATATTTCATTATGGTGAAATTTTGGCTCACTATTAGGATTATGTCTATTAATTCAAGTAATTACAGGAATTTTCTTAGCAATACACTATACAGCTAATACAGAATTGGCATTTAATAGATTAATCCATATCTGTCGAGATGTTAATTATGGGTGACTGTTACGAAACACTCATGCTAATGGAGCTTCACTATTTTTTATTTGTCTATATTTACATATTGGACGAGGTATTTACTATGGATCTTATAAATTAACTACAACATGAAATATCGGAGTCATTTTACTTTTACTAGTTATAGGAACAGCCTTTTTAGGGTATGTATTACCATGAGGACAAATATCACTATGAGGAGCAACAGTAATCACAAACTTAATATCAGCTATTCCATATTTAGGTGACACCATTGTAAAATGATTATGAGGAGGATTTAGAGTTAACAATGCTACTCTAACACGTTTTTTTACATTACATTTCCTTTTACCCTTCATCATTATCTCAATAGTAATTATCCACCTATTATTTTTACACCAAACAGGTAGAAATAACCCGCTAGGCATTAATTCTAATTATGATAAAATCCCTTTTCACCCTTATTTCTCAATTAAAGACTTAATGGGGATAATAATAATACTATCTATATTTATCCTATTAATTTTGTTAGAACCTCGACTATTAGGGGATCCTGAAAATTTTATCCCTGCTAATCCCATAGTTACCCCTGTTCATATTCAACCAGAATGGTATTTTTTATTTGCTTATGCAATTTTACGATCAATTCCAAATAAATTAGGAGGAGTTGTAGCTATAATTTTATCCATCTTGATTATTGCAATTTTACCCATTACAAATAAAAACAAATTTCAAGGTATAACATTTTACCCGACTAATAAAATCTTATTTTGATCATTTGTAATAACAGTAATTTTACTAACCTGAATTGGAGCTCGTCCTGCTGAAGAGCCCTTTATCACAATAGGGCAAGTATTAACAATTATATATTTCTTATATTTTCTTATTAGTTCTTTTACATTAAAATTATGAGACCAAATTAACAACTAGTTAAAAAGCTTTAGTAAGCATTTACTTTGAAAGTAAAACATGATGGTTAAATTCCATTATTAACTTTAAAATAAATCGGCACTTAATTTAATGAACTAAAAAACTAAGATCATTAAACATAAAAATAGAGTAAAACTTACAAAATAATTTAAAGACACAGGCAAAAACACCTTTCAAGTTAAATATATCAATTTATCATAACGAAATCGAGGAAGTGACCCACGAACTCAAATAAATCAAAAAACAATTACCACAACTTTTAAATAAAAAAAAATAGAATATAAATCACACCCTAAAAATATAATCACAGTTATCAACCCTATAAAAATGATATTTATATATTCTGACAAAAAAATAAATGCAAACCCCCCACTACTATATTCAACATTAAACCCTCTAACTAACTCTCTCTCTCCCTCAGCAAAATCAAAAGGAGCCCGATTAGTCTCTGCTAAACAAGAAGATAATCAACAAAAAAATAATGGTAATGAAAACAACAAGAATCAAATCCTAGATTGATGAACTATAAAATCTATAAAGTTATAACTAAAAATGAAAACAACAAAACATAAAATAATTATAGCTATGCTAACCTCATAAGAAATAGTTTGAGCTATAGCACGAAGTCTTCCCAAAAGGGCATAGTTAGAATTAGATGACCAACCTGACAACATAATTCCATAAACCCCTATCCCAGTACAACACAAAAAATATAAAACCCCAAAATTAAAATTATAGGTATTAGTAGCTTGAGGAAACAAAACTCATAAAGAAAATGATAATACTAATATAAAAATAGGTGAAAAATAATAAATAATAAAATTTGATATATAAGGATAAGACTGTTCTTTGAAAAACAACTTAATACCATCAGAAAAAGGTTGTAACAAGCCTATATACCCTACCTTATTAGGGCCCTTTCGTAATTGTATATAACCCAAAACCTTACGTTCAAGTAAAGTTACAAAAGCTACAGAAATCAAAATGCTAATAATTATTACTGTATATCTAACTAAAAAAATTACTATTTGTAATACATACTACATTTATAAATTCTAAATTTACCGCACTTTATCTGCCAAAATAGTTTAATTGTACACAAAAGTTTATAAATATTATCTATGCCTGGTCCTTTCGTACTAAGGCATACCTTAATTAATTGCAGATAGAAACCAACCTGGCTCACGCCGGTCTGAACTCAGATCATGTAAAATTTTAAAAGTCGAACAGACTTAGTCATTAAAGCTACTACACCCAAAACTAATTTTAATCCAACATCGAGGTCGCAAACTTTGTTCATCGATAAGAACTCTCCGAAAAAATTACGCTGTTATCCCTAAGGTAATTTAATCTCATAATCCATAATAAAGGATCAATTAATGCATTAATTAATGAATTTTAAAAAATAAAAGTTAATTAATTTTCATTATCACCCCAACAAAATTAAATCCGTTAAACCTAATTTTCATATACCAAATAATAGATATAGTGGATTAAATAAAATTCTATAGGGTCTTCTCGTCTTGCAATAAAATTTAAGCTTTCTAACTCAAAAATAAAATTCATAAAATTCAAATTAAAAAAGGTTATTTCTCGTCCAACCATTCATTCTAGCCTTCAATTAAAAGACAAATGATTATGCTACCTTCGCACAGTCAAAATACTGCGGCCGTTTAAAATCACTGGGCAGGCTAGACCTATAATTTATATTCTAAAGGCCATGTTTTTGTTAAACAGGCGGAAATAAGTATTGCCGAGTTCTTACACCTAAATATACAAAACTACTAATTTTATCATTATTGCCTATAAAATAAAATTATATAAAAAATCTCAATAAAAATTTAAACCAACTATAAATAAATATAAAATAAAAAATAACTGTAATGAAATAAATGATGGCTGTTACTAAGCCTACAAACCTTTAAATAAGAAGTAAAGTTTTAATATATTTACAGAGCTTATCCCCTATAAATTTAATTATTGTAATTAAAAAAAATAAAATTATATAATAACTAACAATAATCTTAATTAAATTAATCTATTAAGAAACCAGATATATAAAATTGAATAGCATATAACCCCTATACATAAATTAAAAATTATTTTAACACATAAACTTTCATTTTAAACATATCTCTTTTAATTTCGGGAAAATTAACTATCATTAATCAAAAATTAATAAACCCTGATACAAAAGGTACAATATTTTAATCTACTTATATATAATTAAAAAATTTCCTTCACAGTAATATTAACTATAGTTAAAATAACAAGTTCAATAAAATTTACTAATAAATAAGTTATTTCTGATAATATTATATAAATAATAGCATAAACAATATTATAATTACTCAAGCCAGATTGATTTGCACAAACTTAATCATTATCGTAAATAACAACATTCCTAGAACTTAACTTGTTTAATTCAAACTTCACCTTCCGGTAAAATTACTTTGTTACGACTTATCTTATCTTATTAACAAGAGTGACGGGCGATGTGTGCATAATTTAGAGCTAAAATCATTTATATAAAATAATAGAAATTACTTTCAAATCCTTTTTCTTACTAAATAATTTTCAATAATAGTAAACCAATAAATAGCATTAAATGTAACCCATTACAACCCTTGATATAGCTGCACCTTGACCTGATATCAATTAAACTATTAATTTAAGAAAATATTCTAATAAAACACTCAATAACAGAGATATACAAGCAATAATCTCAAGGTTAAATCCAACGTGGATTATCGATTAAAGAACAGGTTCCTCTGAAAAGACTAAATTACCGCCAAATTTTTTTAATTTAAAGACCCTAACTATTAATACTATGGTTAAATCTTACATTTAGAATAATAGGGTATCTAATCCTAGTTTATAACCTAAATTTTATATAATCTTAAACCCAAAAAATATCAATCAAATTAAAAATTTCACCTAATAATTCAACATAAATCCCAAAATAAATTAATTAATATAAACCAAAAAGATTAACTTGGATCAATTGTATAACCGCGTATGCTGGCACAATTTTAAACAATCCTAAATTTAATTGACTAAATCTACACTTATGTAATTAACAAAATCAAAAACTACAACTAAAAATAATAACAATCATTTAGATAAATTATTAAAACACGCAAAAACTAGTATTTAAAATCACTCAACTAATAATTAATCAAAAAAAAGACAAAATCAATCTTAATTAATTATCGAGAAATTAATGCTACGGAACAAATTTACGATACCTCCCCCTCCCGGTCTCCGCCTATAAATTATTTTCATATGTGCCCTGCATATACTACCCAGTTACATATAGTGTACCCTTACATAGCCTGTAACATGTTCAATTACCCCTACATAGTGTGTTTGTTACATAGTCCCTTACTCACTCATTCTTCGTGTATGGCTCCTTATGCGTATCGCTCCAAATCCCTTACTGTATCCCCCCCTTTTTTTTTTATTTGTTCCCTTGTTAATCCCTGCTCTGCTTCCAGTCATCCTATCCCCTGTGGCGTTTATCCCCAACCCGAAATATTCTCCTATCTATGCGTCATTATATCCTCCTCTGCTCCAGTATTCTACCTCCCAGCATCCCTTGGTCCGTTCATCCCCCAACCCGAAATATTCTCCTATATATATCTCCCCCCGGCTTTTACCCGATACTTTTGTTATAAAAAGTCATATTACATAACGTAAAATTTGACCATTTTTACAAAAATAGATTTTTTGTGATAGCAAAACTCCAAAAATCTCGAAATTTTGCTAAATTCTATACAAAAATTGAAAATTGAAAATTGAAAATTGAAAATTGAAAATTGAAAATTGAAAACCGAAAATTGAAAATTACAATTTATAATTTAATTAATAGTTTAGACACCATGGAACTAAATTTAACTTTTAACATATAAGCCTAATAATTAAATCTAAAACAAATTAAAAT